AATATCCGACGAAGTAAACCATCTCTATCAAGATGACAGACCCATTCTCTGTACTATCAATAGGATCCGTTATAACAAGTCACACACTCATATTCCGGAAATACAGAAAGAAAGAAATTCCACGATCGAACTACCAATAAGAAAATAATATAATGAGATAAAATCCGAAACAACAATGCTTTACTTTGTATTAAAAAGTTAAGAATTCGTGGTTCTCGTGAATCTAATTTAATTCATTGAAATTCCGTCCAATAAAACGGAAGAATTATAAATTTCCAAAATAATAGATAGGAATACTGCAAATAGAGCCATTGCAACACCCATCAAAGGAGTAGTTCCCCACCCAGGAGCTACTTTACCATATTCTGAATTCAATGGTTTTAATAAATCCCCTACAGCAGTTCGTCTTGGTCCAGATCTAGAACTACCCTCAACGGTTTGTGTAGCCATAAATCCTATTTTGTATTCATTGAGATCTGTTGACTTTGTATACCATTCCATTGTAAATAAACGATTTTATCATAGATCCATTTTGGTCTTGAAATTATATAAGAATGGAAACAGCAACCCTAGTCGCCATCTCTATATCTGGTTTACTTGTAAGTTTTACTGGGTACGCCTTATATACTGCTTTTGGGCAACCCTCTCAACAACTAAGAGATCCATTCGAGGAACACGGGGACTAGTTGAAGTAATAAGCCTCCCAACATTGGGAGGCTTATTACGTCAATTGATATAATGAAAAATCATTTCATCTTTTTAGTTGGAACTTTAGGTGGTTCTCGAAAAAAGATAGCGAAAAATATTATCCCTAGAGTGGAGACTAAGAGGAATGTATAAACCAATGCTTCCATAAATTCGATCGTGCTTTACAATTATAGCTTCCATACCTATTTATTTATTATTGGGGATTATCTCCCGCATAAAGAAAAAAAAGCAAGAGTCAAAGAAGAAGATTCCAATCAAGATTTTTCGGTTAACTTATGTCAAATCAGAAAAATAAAGAAAAAAATAACAGAGAAATCTTGTATCAGACTACTTGTCTTCTTGTAGTTGGATCTCCAAGTTTTTGGAATGCTCCAAATTCCACTTGAGCATCCAAATCTGGGTCAATACCAGCAAAAACATCTCTGAACAAGGTTCTAGCACCATGCCAAATGTGCCCGAAGAAGAAAAGCAGAGCAAAAGAAGCATGTCCAAAAGTAAACCAACCCCTCGGACTGCTACGAAAAACCCCATCAGATTTCAAAGTAGCACGATCTAATTCAAAAATTTCACCTAATTGGGCGCGCCTAGCATATTTTTTCACAGTAGCGGGATCACTATAACTGACTCCATTGAGTTCACCACCATAGAACTCAACAGTTACGCCCACTTGTTCGACGCTATACTTCGATTCTGCCCTTCTAAAAGGAACGTCGGCTCTAACAATTCCGTCTCCGTCTACCAAAACAACCGGAAATGTTTCAAAAAAAGTAGGCATACGACGTACAAAAAGTTCACGCCCTTCTTTATCTCTAAAGATAGGATGTCCTAACCACCCAACGGCTATTCCATCCCCGTTGTCCATTGAGCCCGCTCTGAATAATCCCCCTTTTGCAGGATTATTGCCGATGTAATCATAAAAAGCCAATTTTTCAGGAATTTTAGACCAAGCTTCTGATAAACTTTGATTTTTGGCTAGCCCAGCGCCAACTCTTCTATATATTTCTTGCTGGAAGTATCCCTGATCCCATTGATAACGAGTGGGGCCAAATAATTCGATAGGGGTAGTTGCTGAACCATACCACATAGTTCCAGCAACAACAAAAGCTGCAAAAAAGACAGCAGCGATACTGCTGGAAAGGACGGTTTCAATATTTCCCATACGTAATCCTTTGTATAGACGTTGGGGCGGGCGGACACTAAGATGAAATAGGCCCGCTAATATACCTAAAGTACCTGCTGCAATATGATGAGAGGCTATTCCTCCCGGAACAAAAGGATCAAAACCTTCTACACCCCACGCTGGATTTACAGGTTGTACCTTTCCAGTTAGTCCATAAGGATCGGATACCCATATTCCAGGACCATACAACCCTGTTACATGAAATGCGCCAAAACCAAAGCAAGCTACTCCTGAAAGAAATAAATGAATTCCAAAGATCTTGGGCAAATCCAAAGAAGGTTTTCCTGTACGTTCATCACAAAATATTTCTAAATCCCAATACACCCAATGCCAAATAGCTGCCAAGAAGCACAAGCCAGAAAACACAATATGTGCACCGGCCACGCCTTCGTAACTCCAAATACCCGGATTCGTTATAGTCCCTCCTGTGATACTCCAACCGCCCCATGAATTGGTTATTCCTAAACGAGTCATGAAAGGTATAACGAACATACCTTGTCTCCACATTGGATCAAGAACGGGGTCAGAGGGATCAAAAACTGCTAATTCATATAAAGCCATCGAACCGGCCCAACCAGCAACCAAAGCTGTATGCATTATATGGACAGAAAGCAAACGACCGGGATCGTTCAATACGACGGTATGAACACGATACCAAGGCAAACCCATGTAAATACCCCTTTTTCAACGAAAAATAGACACTATGTAACTTTATTGCATTGGAAAAAACTATGCTATGGACCGAACTGTCTCAGTGGATTATCTCGGAGAAAGTATAAATATTAGTTTTATTCTTGTTTTTTTTTAGTAAAAATGGAACAATTCGGTTCGTAGGAACAAAGAGAAGCAGATCTATTCTATATCCGATAAGTACCAATACGCAATGGGGGTTGATCCCATTTTCTATGAACGAATGCATACATATTTGTTAATCATTCAAAAGACCTATTCGTAAGAATATTTTCTTAGTCTATGAATCAAATATGATAAAAGACAATATTATTAAGACAACAAAGACATTGTTACGCTTCCACATCAAAGTGAAATATAGTACTTAATTCTTTTTTCTTTCATTTTATGCCTATTGGTGTTCCAAAAGTGCCTTTTCGAAGTCCTGGAGAGGAAGATGCCTCTTGGGTTGACGTATAGTGCGGCTTGTCAGATATATTGGGTCATATGGGATTTCCCCGTTCTCTCCCCCGATCGAGATATCCTCTGTTTCGCCCAAGAAAGATGGAATTATCCAAAATTTGGAGCGTGAAGTGCAATTAGATGTATTTTGAGGGGTATTAAAATGAATATTATCAATTAAAATAATTTATGGTTAGCTTGGTTGGACCAATAAAATGAAGTATCCAGGCTCCGTTTAGAAAAAACCCAATTGGTAATATATTTCTGATTATTAATACTTATATCATAGATCATAAAAGATTTTTTTTTATTGAATAAGAGAATAATCTCAAACTTTTAATCAAACGAATAATATGATAAATACAATATGATAAGATAAATACGTCGAATATTTGGCAGAAGATATGAAATGAATTGAAAAAAAAGTCGTAGGAAAAAGGCGTAGTATTAGTAGCATTTGTCCTATATGTGCAAATCCAAATCGGTTTTTTTTACTCGGAGTAGAGCATAAACCTAAAAGAATTGAAAAAGCCCATTCAGGAACAAGAAAATGACATCGTGATTTGGATTAGATCTCGATGAAACAATACATCAATGAGAAGTTAGTTCGATAAGTTTAATGGATTTTTTTTATAGGGAAAGAGTACAAAACCCATCTTTCTTGAAAAGGGGAAGAAAATCGTTAATAAATTCGAAAATGAAATTAGAAAGGTGTCCCGCTATGAAAAAAAAAGAAAGAGGGCTGGAATCTACACATTGATTCTTTTTTTCGCAATTTTTGTTGAACCGTATGCATCAAAAGGTGCATGTACGGCTCTTAAGGGATACAAATTTTATCCTAATCAACCGACTTTATCGAGAAAGATTACTTTTTTTAGGCCAAGAGGTTGATAGCGAGATCTCGAATCAACTTATTGGTCTTATGGTATATCTCAGTATAGAGAATGATAACAAAGATCTTTATTTGTTTATAAACTCTCCCGGCGGGTGGGTAATACCCGGGGTAGCTATTTATGATACTATGCAATTTGTGCAACCTGATGTGCATACAATATGCATGGGATTAGCCGCTTCAATGGGATCTTTTATCCTGGTTGGAGGAGAGATTACCAAACGTCTAGCATTCCCTCACGCTTGGCGCCAATGAGTTTTTTAAGAAAAAAGACTATGCCTTCGCCATATAAAATATGAATATTAAGTAATAATAGCATGGCACTTCGAATTCGATATGCATTTTTTTTAAACATAGATTATATATCGAAAGAGGAGTATGAAATTAGTATAAAATAAAGGGTATTCCCGATTTTATCCGGGGCCTTTTCAGCGTCACAAACTTTTTTGTTTTCACCCTGAAGACTTTTAACAATATTTATGGTATTGTTATGAAAGAGTACGAAAAGAACTTTGGGATTGCTGAATCACAAACGAGATAAATATATAAAAAGCAACGGAGCCATCATAGTATTTTTTAACTGTCCCGAAGGGAAGGATGGTAATTGGATCATTTGCCGATCCGGATCTGAGAAAATAAACCCTATATCTATATATTTTTTTTTATCTTTCTTTGATGGAAGGTCAAAGCGAATCCCATTGTGGAGCCGTATGCAATGTGCAAAAGATGCCTATGCCTGTACGGTTGCTCAATTCTATCTTTTTTTTAATTCTTTATCTCTTCTCCTCACCTCATCATCCGAGATAGAGGAACCTTTTGTTTATTATATCATCAGGGTAATGATACATCAACCTGCGAGTTCTTTTTATGAGGCACAAACGGGAGAATTTATCCTGGAAGCAGAAGAACTATTGAAACTGCGCGAAAGCATCACAAGGGTTTATGTACAAAGAACAGGCAAACCTTTATGGGTTGTATCCGAAGATATGGAAAGGGATGTTTTTATGTCAGCAACAGAAGCCCAAGCTTATGGAATTGTTGATCTTGTAGCGGTTGACTAAAAATAGCAGTAATCCTGCGCAAATCCGCAACTTGAGATTTTTTACTTAACTTATTACTAATAATATTCTATTCATCTATTAAATAGAGAAGTAATTCATAAGCAGCCGGTTAGGATCGATCTAAACCAGCCCATTCATTATGTATACGATTCAACATGCCAACTATTAAACAACTTATTAGAAACACAAGACAGCCAATCAGAAATGTCACGAAATCCCCTGCTCTTCGGGGATGTCCTCAGCGCCGAGGAACATGTACTAGGGTGTATGTGCGACTCGTTCAGATCCTCGCTGGGACAAACTAAAGGAAACCCATTTTCCAGTATCAATGATCAGTACCAGTGAAGAGGAAAAAATGGAAGGAAAAAGGCCATTCACTATCTAAAAAAAAAGATCTATTATATCCTTCTATTGTATTGTGTTGAAATTTATGGTTTCCATTGGTGCAAATCCAATCATTTCTATTTTGAATTGAAGATGAAAAACAAAAAATTCCTCATTGGTAACAAATGGTTATCCATTAAGCGAGGGAAATCCTATTTTCAAAGCCGAAATCTTATGTCTCTACTCTTGCAAAAACGGACTAAGAGGGTCAGCTACCCAGCTAATCTTCATAATTAAATATCGTTACTGTATAGGTAGATCTCGTTGTGAAAGACCTATGACTAGATAATTCATGGGTAGAGCCAAAGAATGTGAACTGTACAAGTTACCAATAGCATTGATTAAATGAAGTAAGGGGCTCCGGTGTATAGAGAGGACCTCACCGTTTAAGACGTAACCATAGAAACGATGGAACCCACTCTTTCTTTATTCATTTCTATTTATTACTTTTTTATGTTTTTTGATACCTAGTATCAATACAATTTCTTAGTTCGAGGTGAAATACCTATAAAAAAAGACAAATTGTGGTCGGGAAGGTTATAGTAGCAAAAGCCATTGGAATTTATATTTTATACATTGGAAGAATCCGTTTTGTTATTAATAGGAAAGAGGAAAAGAATAACTGAAAGAAAAGAAATCAATTAGTTATTCATTAAAATTCATTTAATCAATGACCAGAATTAGACGAGGATATATAGCTCGGAGACGTAGAGCAAAAATTCGTTTATTTGCATCAAGCTTTCGGGGGGCTCATTCAAGACTTACTCGAACAATTATTCAACAGAAAATAAGAGCTTTGGTTTCGTCTCATCGAGATAGAGATAGGCAAAAGAGAGATTTTCGTCGTTTGTGGATCACTCGAATAAATGCAGTAATTCGCGAGAATGGGGTATGCTATAGTTATAGCAGATTAATACACAATCTGTACAAGAGACAGTTGCTTCTGAATCGTAAAATACTTGCACAAATAGCTATATTAAATAGGAATTGTCTTTTTATGATTTCCAATGAAATCATAAAATAAGTAAATTGTAAGGAATCCGACACAATATTTTAAATGGAGTTTCGCTGGAGAATGAACTCCGGGAAGGTAGAGTAGAAATTAATATGAAAAAAAGAATATGATAAAGTCGCTCAAAATAAAATGAGTGAACACGCCGAATAGTCAATAACACAAAATTTCTTCTTCCCCATTCTTGTTTTTTTCTTACAATACGACAATCCAATCTGGATCCTCGAATTTTTCGAACAAAACATCAATCTGTGTTTGAGTTCAAATTGGAATTTGGATTCAATTGAAGAGTAAGCTTATTTTTTATTTATTTCTGGTTCTAAGACCAATAGTTCTGACGGTCGACTCGCCTCTTTCAAATTGTTTCTCATTATTAAGAAAAGGTAACAAAGATAAAATACGAGCTTGTTTTATAGCAATAGTAATTAATCTTTGTTGTTTTAAGGTCAATCTATTTACCCGTCTAGATAATATTTTTCCTTGTTCACTAATAAATCGACTAATTAAACTCATGTTTCTATAATCAATTCGATCCCCCGATTGGATCGGGGGCAAACGCCTACGAAAAGATCGCTTGGATTTAAGAAAGAATCGCTTGGATTTATCCATGGTTTGTTTATTCCTTATCCCGAAAACCCTATTTCAATCTCATCAAAAACGATTTAGGATTAAAAAAGATGATTTGATTTGGTTTTTTTTATATTTATTTCTTTTTTATATTAATATTTTTATTGAAGTTCTATTTTGAAGTTCTTTTATAGATTTAAGAGATACATATATATCTAGTTCTATACCTAATATGGTATTTCTAAATAAGGTATTTCTATATAATAATATAGTATATAGAATATGCCCCTTTTCATGTTCCCTGTAAAAGTGACACACAGACACCTTGATTCGATCTATTTCTTTATCTCCCCGTGAATCGTATGTTTGTAACAATAGGGACAGAATTTTCTCAATTCTAATCGACTAGGAGTATTGTGGCGATTCTTTTGAGTAATATATCTGGAAATACCCGTTGATTCTTTATTAACACCCTTTCGAACACAACTAGTACATTCTAAAATAACCGTTACGCGGACTTCTTTACCCTTGGCCATGAACCCCCTTTCTTTAAGTTTTTGATGAGTTTTTGATTCAACCAACTCTTCGATTTTCCGATTTAAAGGGAAAGTAATAGTAAATAAATATTACTATTAATTAAAATAATGATTTCGAACTCTATTCAGTTCTATTTAGAATAGAATTCTATTCTAAGTCTAAGTATAGTATTTCATTTTACTATCTTGTATGATATTCTTGTCTTAGACACATTTCGATTTCCGTTTTCACTAGATTATTTATCAATTGAATTGAAGAACCCGAATTTCGACGAGGTTGAATCTACTTTTTTATTTCTCTTTCCTCTTTTCTTTATTCTACTTATCTTCTTTATTTTACTTAATTGTAAGTAATTCTATTTTATCTAAAAGAAAAGAGGGGGAGGGATTAGTCACAGATCTTTTGATTCTCTCTCTAATCTTCTTCACCCCTTCCCATGTCAATAACTAGAATGAAAAAAAAGGGAATGTCAACGCATCCGGGAATAATCGATTGATCTCTATCAATAGACCTGCTAAAGCCCCGAACCATAGAGTACTTAGTACCGGTGCCACGGAAAGATATGTTTTTAGATCTCGCATTTCAAATCCTCCTTCTTTATTCTTTTTTGTAATGTATAATGTTAATACATATATGATCAGCTGTATATGTAAGTAGTTAAGGACCGCTTGTATTTGTACACGGAATTCCTAATTCCAATTGAAATGTACACCGATTCGGTAGATAAGATTTTCCCTTTCTGAAAACCGAAAAATACATCCCCTTTTATCTGAGCATTCCAAAAAAACCTTCATTTTTTAGTTTTTTTTGCGATGGGTTTCATATTCATATATTTCATAATATATATTATTAAGATATTCTTAGATATATATTATCTAAGAATAAAGATTAGATAATATCTATTAGAATCTATATTAGATATATAAACCTTCTACTATTATTATATCTTATATGAGACAAAAAAAAAAGAAGAAATTGCAAGATAACTTGTATGTATATCAATGGATATAAAAAAATGAGGATTTGGAAAACAAGACAAGGATTCTCTACAATGACACTGTAGACCAATTGATAGGGATGTAGCGCAGCTTGGTAGCGCGTTTGTTTTGGGTACAAAATGTCACGGGTTCAAATCCTGTCATCCCTACCTATTACTTCTCCCCTGAGCAGTAATGAAATCGATTCAAATCGTGCATACATAATCTTTTTTTATAGTATATCATTTTATACTATATGCATACAAGACGTATTGGGGTTACAAAACAAAATACTCTTCCTTCTAGTCTTATCTATTGTGATAAGAAAGCGCTCTTAGTTCAGTTCGGTAGAACGTGGGTCTCCAAAACCCGATGTCGTAGGTTCAAATCCTACAGAGCGTGATTCGGGTCTTGGTTACTTGGTTAGGTTAAGCCGAAAATGACACTCAAAAAATGGAACAGGAATCTGAATTTGACCTCCCGTGAATTAAAGAAAAGAGGAGGTCAATCAAAAAAAAGATGTTAATTAATCAAAAGTCCAACTGATCGCCACGTCTGTATTGTAAATATGCAGTTACAAATAATCCAGCTAAAGTAATAGGAATTAGACCTAAGACAATTCCAAATAGAAAAACTTCAATCATTTCAATTTGTTTGAAAGGGAAAAAGGAGAGGTAATATCTATCCCTAAATATTAATCCGGATTGTCCATCAATCTCAATGACCACTAATTCGAAATTGATGCGGTAAGGAACTATAGAATAGATGAGTACTTACAAAAGGATTTCTTTTTATGAGTTGTATTCATGCAATTAATTTCAAATAAGTCGTATCTTGGTCAGACCAATAAATAGAGCTGAGGTTATAGTTAAAGCCGCTAGTAGAAAACCGAAAAAACTAGTTATAGTAAGCATGAAGATGAAGGGGCTAAATGAAATATGTTCTTTTTATACATATGCTTATAAAGCACTTTCCTAAGTTTCAAGTTTTGAAAGATACTAAGAAAAAATACCAATTGAAATGAAAGAATAAGTTCACGTGACAGTTGTTAACTCATCAATCATTATAGACAGTATTAACAAAAAGAGAGAAGGAGCGGGGTAAAAAAAGAAATCAATTAATCATTTGTAACATCTACCCATCCCGTGATTCCGAATCGCGGGATTCATTAGACAACTCTTGAGTAAACTAATATTAAAATATAAAATAATAATAAGTAAGAAAGACGTCATGTAACTTCATTCAAAAAATTAAACTTTCTTTGAATTCATATGGAACAAAATTAGAAAATCATTTCTATTTTAATCTTTTTTTTTTAATCGTATCGATTAGATTTAATTTTAGAATAAAAAGTGACCTTATAATACCTCTCGTTTGAGATACTATATGAATGAACCTACTATTTCATTTGATGCGTAAAACTGAAAACAAATCAAATAAAGTAAATGTAAATAAAGGAAAAGGTATTGCAGGATCAGATCAATTACGAAAATCAAATCTTTATTTTCGTTCAACTATTTTCGTCCAACTATAGTCTGAGACTAGTAATTA